AAAAATAATGGACTATGAATGATTCAATAATGGGGATTCTTTGTCCATATAATCTAAATAGAAGTCGATTTTTATATGTATTAGAGCCACAAAAAGCTTGGGCTGAGATAATATACAAGTCTTACTGTTCGGACCTTTTTGTGAAAGAGTAGAGTGAATAAGAAATGTAGCAAATTGGGAACCGCCGACGGAAAAAATAGAAAAAAAGAAAAAAAGGTTTTTCTTTTTCTTGGGGATAGAGGGACTTGAACCCTCACGATGTCTAAAATCGACGGATTTTCCTCTTACTATAAATTGCATTGCTGTCGGTATTGACATGTAGAACGGGACTCTCTCTTTATTCTCGTCTGGTTAATCCTTTTTTGTTCGTTCAAATGAGAAATCAGACTCTGTAGTGAATCATTTTCTCATTGAATATCCGATTCTTCCTTCAATTTGCTTGAATTGGTATGGATTCGCAATCATCCATTTTTCATAGAATTTCCAATTTCGATTATCGAAATTCGAAATTAACAATGAAAAGATTATGATTAATCATTTGATATATCAGTATGGATGGGTACGTATTCTATTACGTATAGAAAGTAAGACCTTCCTTTCCGTAATTTTCTTTCTATAGAAGGATTCCTGCTACCAACGTAATCCAACCAACTCCATTCGTTAGAACAGCTTCCATTGAGTCTCTGCACCTATCCTCTTTTGATTCTTTTTTGATTCTTTTTATTAGATTCTTTATATATATATATATAAATCGAAATAGCAAATCTTTTTTTTAGAAATGATTTTTCAAAATGTAGAATTTCTCTAAATATCGAATTTGGATAAGAAATCGAAAAGAAACCCGTGTTTTCCAAAAACAAGGATTTGGCTCAGGATTGCCCATCTCTAATTCCAGGGTTTCTCTGAATTTGGAAGTTTTCACTTAGTAGGTTTCCATACCAAGGCTCAATACAATTAAGTCCGTAGCGTCTACCAATTTCGCCATATCCCCCCTTTTTGATTTGAAACCGGGATTTCCGTTCTGTTGTGATTCTACCCGCCTGTTCTTTCTATTTATCTGAAATCCTAACTGAAAACCGTTGAATTAATGAAATAGTTATGCCTTATTTATCTCTATGGTATAGACATATATATATATAGTATATAATCTACTATATACTACCTTTTTTCTCCCTCCTCTCTCTTTTTATCTTATCTCTTTTGAATAACCCATATTTTTTTGTTTTGCTCCAATCAAAAATGATTCTATCATCGATGTATCCACAATTCAATATGGATAGATATATCCCACACGCAATCCATATACCCCTTCTTTTTTCATTTTTCTAACTCCGTTTGTAATACTGGAACGATCGACACCCATTTTTTCTTTTTCGCGCTATTTTTTCACTTGACTTCCTGAATAAAAAAATCAAAGGAATGTCGCCTTATCACCAGAATTCCATTCCATCTTGATTTTTCTACTTTTTTAGAAAAGAAATAAGAAATCTAATAAAAAATAGAAATAGGAAAATCCTTTCCATTTATTTAAATCGAAATCAAATATGATATAACTAAATTGATATTAGATATTGATGTTAATGATCTAATATATCATTAGATAATATATCATTAGAATATAATAATGTATAGTAAGAGTGTATAATAAGAATTAGAATATAATAATGTATAGTAAGAGTGTATAATAAGAAAAAAAGAAAATGGTTAATGGATCGTATCAAATTATGAATTTGGAATCCATAATTCTTTCTATATACGATTCTATATAGTAGATAGATTCTTTCATCCAAAATTCGATAAAAATGCAAAATTCAAATGCCAAATTCTATCATAAAAAATTCTATCATATATATCTATATACATAATAGAGAATGAATCATAATCATAATATAGAATGAAAGAATGAATAATTTCAATTAAGAATTTCAAAATTCCAAAAAACCAAAAAATAGAAAAATATTGAATCGTTTTCAATAGATTCGAATTTCCAATATATTCAAATCCATATATGCAAGAAATAGTTAATTATATTCAATTCGATTCAATTTCAATAAAGATAGAAATCTATGTAATAGATTTATTGAAACATCTATTTATTGAAATTCGAATAATGTAGAATAGAAATCGAATATAGAAAGAATCTATCTATATATATAGATAGAATAATATAGGACTACATAATATAGGACTATAGAAAAAGAACTAATGAATATCTATAGAATATGCATAGAATATCAAATTCGTAATAATATGAAATTAATAACTAACAATTAATAACTAAGGAATAATAGGTAATAATAGCTAACTAAGAATAGCAAAATCCCTGTGGTTTATTAAGTTCCTATGCACCATTTTCTTTTCTTTTATGTGAGCCTGCTTAGCTCAGGGGTTAGAGCATCGCATTTGTAATGCGATGGTCATCGGTTCGATTCCGATAGCTGGCTTTTTTCTCTATTTGTTTTTTTGTTCAACTTTTTCCCTAATCTCTCAAAATATTGAAAAGGCTCCTCTCCCTTCGTCCCCTTACAACTATGAAAAAAAGAATGGATTCGAGAAAAAAAGGGATCCCCCTAGAACAAATCCTAAATGGAGTCTTAACTGACTATCCTATCTATTTAACTTCGTATGCTATATTGTATATATATATATAATCTGAATATGGATACAATTCTTTTAGTTCTACTTTGTAGTACTTTCGTAGATTTAGGTTTGCTTTACTTTATTTTGATTTAGTTCAGTCTTAATTTATGGATTTCTTATTGAAATTTCAATAAAAAAGAAAGGAGTCTTTATGTCTCGTTACCGAGGACCTCGTTTCAAAAAAATACGCCGCCTGGGGGCTTTACCAGGACTAACTAGTAAAAGACCTAGATCGGAAAGTGATTTGAAAAACCAATTGGGCTCTGGGAAAAGATCACAATATCGTATTCGTCTAGAAGAAAAACAGAAATTGCGTTTTCATTATGGTCTGACGGAGCGACAATTACTTAGATACGTGCATATCGCTGGAAAAGCAAAAGGGTCAACAGGACAGGTTTTACTACAACTACTTGAGATGCGTTTGGATAATATTCTTTTTCGATTGGGTATGGCTTCCACCATTCCTGGAGCCAGGCAATTAGTTAACCATAGACATATTTTAGTTAATGGTCGTATAGTAGATATACCTAGTTATCGTTGCAAAGCCCGAGATATTATTACTACCAAAGAGAAAGAAAGATCAAAAACTCTGGTTCAAAATTCTATTGCTTCATCTTCCCACGAGGAATTGCCAAAACATTTGACTGTTGACTCATCCCAATATAAAGGATTCGTAAATCAAATAATAGATAGTAAATGGGTAGGTTTGAAAATTAATGAGTTGTTAGTCGTAGAATATTATTCCCGTCAGACTTGAACCCAATCAAAGAAAAAAAAGGACAATTTTTTTGTCCTTTTTTCATCGATCTAAGGGTCTTGATCCCTATGCTTCACGTATTAGATATTCAAAATGGTCACGTATTAGATATTCAAAATGGATCGATCCATAATAAGATTTGCATTTTAAGCCTTTCCGATACGGGTATTTTAAGTACTCCATAATTAGGAATAGATAATCGAATCGAAAGGCCTTACTGTTGGACTAAGAATAATGGTATCTGTTATTTGATTTTCTACCTTCTAGTCCGTAACGTTGACAAATTCGATGAAGATATGGAAACGGAAAGAGAGGGATTCGAACCCTCGGTAAACAAAAGCCTACATAGCAGTTCCAATGCTACACCTTCAACCACTCGGCCATCTTTCCGACATAATCTTATTATTGACCAGAAACCGAATGAATAGCGAGTCATTCATATTATTGCAGTAAGGTACAGCCGATTCATATCTAATCGAAATCAAAAAAATCTGAAAAAAAAAGATTCCTTTTTAGGTTCGAGGATTCAAAATTCATAAATTGCGCTATCGATTTTGCTATTTCGATTTATGTACGTATTATGGAAATAAAATGGATCATTCCTGTAATGTAAAATGATTCTTTTTTTTCTTCCTTCTATTTGAATCAGAATTCAATCAAAATTCCTCGAGTGGAAATTATTAGAATGCGCAGGAAAATAGGATCCTCGATTCTTTACTTTCGTTTAGACGAAATAGTAATACTTTACCGGATTGGTATACTACTGAAATGGAATTGGATTTTATCCAATTAAATCAAAATATTTCTTATCTCTCCCTCTTCAAGGAGGAACAATTAAAGCCCACATTTTTTAGAATTCTAATTAGTCTCTTTTTATGTTATTTCGTACTGGATAATTTCTTTGTTTATGAGATCATTTTCCCGGGGGGAAAATGAGAAGAATTCTAAAATGGGTTGCTAATTATGCCTAGATCTCGGATAAATGGAAATTTTATTGATAAGACCTTTTCAATTGTAGCCAATATATTATTACAAATAATTCCGACAACTTCCGGAGAAAAAGAGGCATTTACTTATTACAGAGATGGTGTGATTTGATTCTTTTTTTATTGTTGTTTTAGCCCTTACTTGAATCTTATCTTATGAGAACGAAAATAGAGAAAAGAAAGAAAAAAGGATTTAAATAAAGCCACGCTTGTTGAAGGTGAAGTTTGGAGATAGAACAATTCCTTCTATCGTGTATCCTCGATTGATGCAGCCTCAGATGCTTCCATTGGCAATTTGAGTATTGAGCGAAGGGTTACGCCTATAGGTTCTTGCGGGTCCATCCCACTTAGTCCACTAGTACCAATAGGCAGCATAGGGGAAAAAGCACTACACTCGGGAATCAACAACAGGAAAACTTTGTTATAAATTACCCCCTTTCCTCATCGGTATCGGGGCTAACAAAAATGGTTGGGACAACAAACATCCATCTCGTTCATACCTTGGATACCCGTATAGCCATCGAAGATCGTTGAAGTGACTAATTCCTGGAAATAAGGAGCGTTAAGGACAAAGAAATTGTTGGAGTTTCTATTCATGTAGAAATATAGCATAACTA